GAAAAATCCTATTGTTTTGGTTGTGGACTCAAGGGTTCAGGCTCAAACATGTTCTTTGAAGAAATATATGAGTTCTATTATAATAGAAAAAAAAAATATGTTTTTTTTATTCCATTTTAAGTAAATCGAGAAAAGGAAAAACATAATAAGAAATGACACTCCTATCATAGGAATAGCCTTGTTGCTGCTTCAATAACAAGCATTTTCGTTTTCAAATCAAATAAACCATTTGATCTATGATTCATTGGAACAAGGAATGGCCTGGCTAGGGACTGGCCAGGCCGGGGGAATAAAAGAAAGAACTTTTCGGACGAAATCAAAGAGGGACTCTTTCTATTGGAGATATCTGTTTCGAATCATTATCTAAAGGGAATTGATGATTGATCAAATTCGTCTATATTTATAGAATAAAGAAAGATAATTTATAGAATAAAGAAAGATAAGGAAAAACTTTTATCAACCTTTACTTCACGCGTCACATAGGAATTATCCTTTTAAAATTGGGAGAGATGGCTGAGTGGACTAAAGCGGCGGATTGCTAATCCGTTGTACGAATTATTTGTACCGAGGGTTCGAATCCCCCTCTCTCCGCTTCTTCTGATCACTTGATATTTCCCTTTCGAATTCGAAAAAATCTCTAACCCCCTTTCTCATAGTTAAATGTATGGAATGGAGAAAGAAAATCCTAAGAAAATTCAGAAATCGAGCAAGGAAAAACCCCTGATTTTTTTATTCATCACGTCCAGGATTACGTCCTGGATCATTAGATAGGAATCCGAAGATGAAGAGAGAAACAAAGAATATCACTACTGTGTAAACGAAGAGTTTGAGAGTAAGCATTACACAATCTCCAAGATCATTTTGGGGGAAATAGGGGAATAGATTCTCCATTTTTGTACCACATATTCCGTTTTGACACCAAGAAAAGAAGCGGTTTCTAGAAAACATAAGGAATTTGCAGGAATGAATTTGTAATAAGATTCTGATTCTTTCGTTAACAAAAAGATCTCTCATACCTACAATTAGGTATTGTAGGGACCATACATAGGGTCTTCGACCCCCAGAAGGAATGAAGAAATGAGGTGATTCCGATTCATCTCGGTTATCCAAAAGAATTTCCATGTTTGAGTCGAGGGTTCATTATCTGATCTTATCAATTCTTAAGAATAGAATTTTTTTTATCGAATAAATCATGAATGTTTCTAAGACAGTATTAAAGATCTCATCGAAAACTTACAGCAGCTTGCCAAACAAGGGCTAAGAGAAAAAAGAGCACAGGTATGACTGGCATAACATCTACGATTGGATTGAAAAAAGCATAAGCTTCGGGCAATTTGGCGAAGAAAAAGCTACTCGAATGAGGGGCAGAATTAAGACAGATCAAACTAAAGATATTAAGCATAACAAACATTTTGTTCTTGAAGAAAATTTCATTATTATTGGGTTATTGATATAAGGGGAAAATGAAGAAAGAAGGGAAAGTAGGCCGCAAAATCTTTCTTTTTCTTTGAACTCCCTCAACCAAAAATCCTTCAATTCTCAAATGAGAATAGAAGGAATCATACCTTACATACAATATCTTAATTGAATTATATGTAATGATCAATAAATTCATTTTGATTCTACATCTACATGTGTAGAATCATAGCAACAACCAATTCAATAGATATTGGGGCTGGAATTGACGAACAACCAATACCGATATTAGTGTTTATCGGTGTCGAATAGAAATAAAAATGGGGCGTGGCCAAGTGGTAAGGCAACGGGTTTTGGTCCCGTTACTCGGAGGTTCGAATCCTTCCGTCCCAGACCAATTCTATCATAACAAAGATTGTTCTTTTTAACAATCTTCTGTTTAAGGGTGTAATGTTGGATACATTGTGATCCAATCTTTCTTTGTGATTTCTAATGATTCTTCTATAGAATCATATCTTCCCTTTCGCTTTTGTTTCTCACAAACAAACGGATCGAGTATCAATGACATGTGGATGGAAATAAATATCTTTTTTGATATAGGTAGGATGGGAACAAAGATCAAAGTGAAATTAAAAAAAAAAACTGGGTGGGCCATTCAGCGTATGTTCGCCCCCTCGCCCATATTCATATTGAAGGTTAGTTAGTCATTTGGATAAACTTTATGCCCCATATCTATGATATTTGGATTCTCACATGATGCATTCTGAGTCGAAATGCGAAATAAAAGAGAAGTCTCTACCTTCCCTAAAGTAAATATAAATAAAGATAGGGTAGACAAAATGACTAATTCTATGTGGATCCTGAATCCTAAAAAACGGGGGGGTTCTTGGTATTAATTCCATCGCTGGAATTAAAGCTCCTGAGACTGGGGTGGGACAAAATCAAACAAAATAGTAACAACGAATTGATATGAACCCATTTTGCTTTGTACTTATACAAGACAGGATAGCATCCCATAAGAAGATCCTTTTAAATTGGCTTTGGGTATGATTCATGATCCCCATGGAATTCGTGTTAATCCGCAAAGGAAAGGAAGGTATCAATTTCAAGACCCTTGTCATCCGGATCTTATTAACAAACAAGAAAATTCAATACGGAACAGATTATTTTCTTTGGACCTAATTTCTTTTATTTTGTATTTGATTTGGCTCCAATGAATAATTGGAAATCAATGTAGCGATCAATTGGGGGAGGGGGGAGATTCATACATTCACTTTACTTTATGGAAAGATTCCTGAATCTGAAGTAAGGAAAAATCTGTAGAAAATGAACCATGCCTATATGTATTGTTATTGTTCTATTTCAGTGATCAGTGACACCGGTGTTTCAGTTTTGGCGAAAAAGGTCTGCGATCCCTTAAATACCCACGATTACCCCCGGTAACACTTGTTTGGTGTATCTGATGAATACGATAAAATCAGACTCCTACGATTCTGATTTTATCAATCAGATGAAAGAATACCTGAAAGAATACCGACCTTAATCTTTTCTTTCATGAGCCCCTTCTATCCATCCCCAAGAAAACAAAACAATTGGATTTGTTTCTTGACCCTTTTATCTGGTTTAAATTATTGATGATTCAATCGGAAAGGAAACATAGAGGTCTCTTATGATGATCAAATTCGCGTCTGATTTAATTAATCAGATATCTGCTAAACATTTTTAGATCCTCGTTGTACCGACTTGTTGATGGATTTAGAGATTCAATTCAGTCTTTACTGGAAAACTTATTTCCAGTAATGATGTCGAAGTAGGAAATTCTTGAAATTGTTTTTTATGATTCCTTATAAATTCTTTCTACTCGAAGAAGTGTGACATTGGTGAATCTATCCTATCGAGTCACTTGCGATCTTTCCCGGTCATTGGAATAGCTTATTTGGTTTTGGAATAGCTTATTTGGTTAATGACTCATTCTGTTCCGGTATCGGTAATCTAATTAAAGACCCTTCTTTAGTTTTAGTTGTTTGAGAAAGAATTGGATCTTTCGTGATTCATCATCCCTAACAATCTGTTGAAGATGTAAAGAAGTGTTAAGCAACGCATTTCTTCGTGTTTTTTATAAACGTGTTTCATTCTTCTAATAAAATATGGGGTTAAATTATATTCTTGCTGAGACTTCTCCAGATCCATATATGAAAATGAAAGTATGGAGGACTTCATATACTATATACCGATTGAGCCAATGACTATTCATGATTCCATATTGAATCAATTCCATACCGGTCCAAAATTAGAGGAATGTTATGGTAAAACTTCGTTTGAAACGATGTGGTAGAAAGCAACGTGCGACTTGAAGGACATTATTGGCTGTGGATTCTTGTACCCACCATTTTATATATCAAAGAAGATGCTCTCGGCTCGACATAGTTTGTTCTATTCCACTAGGACCCCAATTTTGGGGTTGTAATAAAATAATATAATTATAATATAGCACATGATGGAGCTCGAGCATAAAGAATTGGTTCATTTAGCAGAGAGAAGGATCTAGGGTTAATGCCAATCAATAAGTTGGAACAACTTCGTAAGTATATCTTCGGTATAGAAATTGAAAGGATCAAGTTCGAACAAGTAAAAAAAAAAAGTAAAATGAATTTGTCGAAATAGTTTTACCAATTCCGATCAAAAGTGTATCACAGGGGAATCAATCGTTTCCATAGAACGAAATAACAAAAGGTATGTTGCTACCATTTTGAAACAATTAAGGATCACCGAAGTAATGTCTAAACCCAAGGATTCAAAGCAAAGATAAAATAAAGGATACCGGAACAAGGAAACACCGTTTTCAATTGTCTCAACAACTAGATCAGAATGGGGAAGAAAAAAAATCGACTCTAGGCGAGACAAACAAAAGAGGTTAGAGACGGCTCAATAAATGTCTAAGGATTTCCCTTCGAGCTCTTTGAGAATTACCCAACTTGAGTTATGAGTACGAATGAGATTTCTTTTTTTTTTTTTTTCAGGAAGGAAGAACAAAAAAAAAATGACTCAAATCATAGTCTAATTGATGATTTTGTGGATCTATTTGCCACTACAATACATAAATTCGAATCATTCTTTTTCGAGCCGTACGAGGAGAAAACCTCTTATACGTTTCTAGGGGGGGTTGTTCATTTATGTCTATCCCAATGAGTCATCTATCGAATCGTTGCAATTGATGTTCGATCCCGAAGAGAGGGAAGAGATCTTCGTAAAGTGGGTTTTTACGATCCGATAAAGAACCAAACTTATTCAAATGTTTCCGCTATTCTATATTTCCTTGAAAAAGGCGCTCAACCTACAGGAACTGTTCATGATATTTCAAAGAAGGCGGAGGTATTTAAGGAATTTCGAATTAATCAAATGAAATTAATGAAATAAAAAAAAAGGGGGGGTGCCCAGTATCTAGCTTTGTCTAATTGTTTCTCCACCATTCCTTATTTTTTTCTCTATTCTCTATTCATTGTTGCTCTCACATGACCCCGTATCATAGAACTATAAAAAAAACATCTTCTCTTGATATGAGACAGATAGAAAAAAGATTGAGTGAATAGATGAAATAACTGGGAAATGATGGGATTACCATCAATCAGATGGTTTTCGTTGGGACTCCACCAACAAACAAAAGGTCAATCTTGCTTATTATACCTCTATTGAATAAATATTGAATAAACCCGACATTTTTTTCCTACCGGAATTCCTTATTTATTTCCCCACTCATACTTCATCCCTTATCTATGTTGTAGTGTCACTCCAACACAAGTCCTTGTTTTATTTATTGAATTGGTTTTCTCAACATTCAATTCATATTGACAATGGTGTATCGAACAAATATAATTCGATCGTGGATAAATAGATCTATTTATCCACATTTCATAAGTTTGTTTCTTTATTTCACTCAAACGATGGGTTCGTCAATTTCGTTGTGACATCAAGAAGTATCTTAGTTAATATAATGAAAAAAAAAAAAAATAGAGTATGGGTAGTCTATCAATTTTTACATCTATTTCGATTTTCTCTATAATTTATCCCAGAATCTGTTGTATTTTCATCTGATCTCTGTTCATTTTTATGTTCACAGTTGCTAGTTCAATGTTTTGACGAGGTCGGGCAATCGAATCTCTTTATTTATTTTTTATTCCGATCGTATCTACACACCCTATTTATATGGGTTGCTAACTCAACGGTAGAGTACTCGGCTTTTAAGTGCGGCTATGGTCTTTTACACATTTTGATGAAGCAACGGATTCGTCCATACCATTGGTAGAGTTTGTAAGACCACGACTGATCCTGAAAGGGAATGAAAGGAAAAAACAGCATGTCGTATCAATGGAGAACTCTTAGAATACTTCATCCTTAACGGATCGATACAAAATCTTGTTTTGATTCTTTATCTTGGAAAGGGGTCAAATCAATTCAAGTTGGGTCGAGTGAATAAATGGATAGAGCCCTATAGCTCCAATTATAGGGAAACCAAAAGCAACGAGCTTCTGTTTGTTCTTAATTCGAATGATTACCCGATCTAATTAGACGTTAAAAATATATTAGTGCCTGATGTGGGAAAGGGTTCTCTTGTGAGTGGATCATCAATTCCTTTTTTTTTTCATGAATCCTAACTATTCTCTATTATGTTCTCTATTATGTAGTGGAGACGAATGTGTAGAAGAAACGGTATACTGATCAAAATTCATTATTCCAAAGTCAAAAGAGCGATCGGGTTGTAAAAATAAAGGATTCCTAACCATCTCTTGTAACTATAACGAACATAAATAAATTGGATGGAAATAGGATCCGTTGATTGTCCTTTCTGGCTCCGAGGTATCTATTCTTTTCTTACTATATACCTTGTTCTGACCGTATCGTACTATGTATTATTTGATAACTCAAGAAATCCCCCATTTGGTTCAAGTGTAATTTCAAATGGAAATGGAGGAACTACAAGGATATTTAGAAATGGATGGATTTCGGCAACAATACTTCCTATATCCGTTTCTATTTCAGGAATATATCTACGCGCTTGCTCATGGTCATGCTTTAAATGGATCGATTCTTTATGAACCGGTGGAAAATTTAGATCATGACAATAAATCCAGTTCACTGATTGTGAAACGTTTAATTACTCGAATGCATCAACAGAATCGTTTGATTATTTCGGTTAATGATTCTAATCAAAATCGATTCGTTGGGCACAACAATCATTTTGATTCTCAAATGATATCGGAGGGTTTTGCAGTCGTTGTGGAAATTCCATTCTCGCTGCGATTGGTATCTTCCCTAGAAGAAAAAGAAATAGCAAAATCTCAAAATTTACGATCTATTCATTCAATATTTCCCTTTTTCGAGGACAAGTTATCACATTTAAATCATGTGTCAGATATACTAATACCCCACCCCATCCATCTGGAAATCTTGGTTCAAACCCTTCACTCTTGGATACAAGATACTCCTTCGTTGCATTTATTGCGATTCTCTCTCTACGAGTATTGGAATTCAAATAGTCTCATTACTCCAAAAAATTCCATTTCCCTTTTTTCAAAAGAGAATCAAAGATTCTTCTTGTTCCTCTCTAATTCTCATGTATATGAATGTGAATTCATATTCATTTTTCTCCGTAAACAACCCCTTCATTTACGATCAAAATCTTTTGGACCCTTTCTTGAGCGAACACATTTCTATGCAAAAATAGAATATCTTGTAGTAGTGCTTTGTAACGATTTTCAGAAAACCCTATGGTTGTTCAAAGACCCTTTTATGCATTATGTCAGATATCAAGGAAAATCGATTCTGGCTTCAAGGGGGGCTCGTCTTCTGATAAAGAAATGGAAATCTCACCTTGTCAACTTTTGGCAATGTCATTTTGACTTGTGGTCTCAACCGGCCAGGATCCATATAAAGCAATTATATAATCATCCCTTCTATTTTCTGGGCTATCTTTCAAGTGTACGACTAAACTCTTCGGTGATAAGGAGTCAAATGCTAGAGAATTCGTTTCGAATAGATACTGCTATTAAGAAATTAGAGACCGTAGTCCCAATTATTCCTCTGATT